TTGTAAACCACGATCGAATCTATGGAAGCATTGGTTTATACATTCCTTTTAGTCTCAACTCTAGGAATAATTTTTTTCGCTATCTTTTTTCGAGACCCGCCTAAAGTTCCAACTAAAAAGGTGAAATGATTTGTCATTATCTCAATTGAAGTACGGATCCTCCCAATATTGGGAGGATCCGTACTTCAACTAGTCCCCGTGTTCCTCGAATGGATCTCTTAGTTGTTGAGAGGGTTGCCCAAAAGCAGTATATAAGGCGTACCCAGTAAAACTTACAAGTAAACCAGATAAAAAGATGGCAACTAGGGTTGCTGTTTCCATGATTATATAGTTTTAAGACATTATAAAGTTTTAAGACCACAATGGATCTATGATAAGATCATTTATTTACAACGGAATGGTATACAAAGTCAACAGATCTTACTGAATATAAAATATTATGGCTACACAAACCGTTGAAGGTAGTTCTAGATCTGGCCGCCCAAAACGAACTAATGCGGGGAGTTTATTGAAACCATTGAATTCAGAATATGGTAAAGTAGCTCCTGGGTGGGGAACTACTCCTTTGATGGGTCTCGCAATGGCTCTATTCGCGATATTCCTATCTATTATTTTGGAGATTTATAATTCTTCCATTTTACTGGATGGAATTTCAATGAATTAGATTCCCAAGAACCATTAACTGGCTTTTTCAATACAAAGTGAAGCGTTTAGGTTTCTGATTTTTATCCCATTCTATTTTGGTAGTTTGACCGTGGAATTTCTTTGTTTCTGTATTTCCGGAATATGAGTGTGTGACTTGGTATAAATGATCCTATGGATAGTACAGAGAATGGGTCTGTCATCTTGATAGAGATGGTTTTACTTCGTCGGATATTCATTCTAGTATCTGGAGCACGGAATATATGAAATAGATTACTATTAGAACTATGATTCATATTTAATAGTCAGACCTCGTGTCCGGACTTCAAAAAATTTTTTCAAAGAGTTAGAAGTTATAAATAGAAATATTTTTATTCTTTCAAACTTTCGTTTATGCTTATTTTGATCAAAGGACAAAACAAAGGTTTCTTTGGTTTGGATTTTTAGTCATTATATCTATTCATTGAATAAGTGATGATCCAATGGTTCTTACTCAGGGAATTTTGGGACTTAGACTTAGTTTGAAAGGGTTTTATTGAATCATCGTGGTTTTAGTATGAATCTGAGGTTTTAATCAATTCATAGGGTCTTAACAAGAGAATTCCTATCAATAATAAAGAAAACAGCAGTAAAGCCGCATTACACATAAATAACACCAAAGAAAATAGGTAAATAGAAGATTCAAGAGGCCTATAACGATCAATATATAGACGAATGAGCCGACTTGATTTTTTGGCATTATAACCACAAAGAAGAGCTTTCGGATTTTTATTCTTTAGTATCTTCAAAAAAAAATTGAATCATAAATCATAGAATTAATAAATTTCAAACTTTATATTACACACATCCGTTAGAACTAGTATTTGGGTGTTTCTGTTTGAGCCGTACGAGATGAAATTTTCATATACGGTTCTCCGGGGGGGTCCCCTTGATTTACCTATCTCAATAAAATCTATGATTGGTTCGAAGAACGTCTTGAGATTCAGGCAATTGCCGATGATATAACTAGTAAATATGTTCCTCCTCACGTCAACATATTTTATTGTCTAGGGGGAATTACGCTTACTTGTTTTTTAGTACAAGTAGCTACCGGGTTTGCTATGACTTTTTATTATCGTCCGACCGTTACGGAGGCCTTTGCTTCTGTTCAATATATAATGACTGAAGCTAATTTTGGTTGGTTAATCCGATCAGTTCATCGATGGTCGGCAAGTATGATGGTCCTAATGATGATCCTGCACGTATTTCGCGTGTATCTCACCGGCGGCTTTAAAAAACCTCGTGAATTGACTTGGGTTACAGGTGTGGTTTTGGGTGTATTGACCGCATCTTTTGGTGTAACTGGTTATTCCTTACCTCGGGACCAAATTGGTTATTGGGCAGTCAAAATTGTAACAGGCGTACCAGACGCTATTCCTGTAATAGGCTCGCCTCTGGTAGAGTTATTACGCGGAAGTGCTAGTGTAGGACAATCCACTTTGACTCGTTTTTATAGTTTACACACTTTTGTATTACCTCTTCTTACCGCCGTATTTATGTTAATGCACTTCCCAATGATACGTAAGCAAGGTATTTCTGGTCCTTTATAAAGAATATATACCATCTTGGAATCAATCATCTATCACTTGGGGTAGGAACACTAGTATTTCATTGCTACAAATATGGATTATTGAAAAAAAAAATAAGACATGTATTGGGATATTTCTCTTCAACTCTACAAAAATGTATTATTTTTTTGACACTCATAGTTGAAGTGAATTTTCCGAAGATAAAATGGATTATGGGAGTGTGTGACTTGAACTATTGATCGGGCCTTGCAGATATATGTCCTTATCTATCTGCCACATTTGAATTCACA